AAGAAATAGAATATGAAAAGAAAATGGAAATAAATGAAAGGGGATCTGATTCGATTTGTACTGTATCTGAAATGAATCTTGGCTATTCACACCCTTCAACTCCCTTAGACTATACTTTTGGTTTGGGTCCTTCAACCAACTAATTTATGCTTTGAATATGTATGAAGTATTAACATTCTTTTTAAACGGGAGGAGATACAGTATAAACAAATAAAAAAGAAGAGGAAACAAAATAGAATTTTATTTTACATACTATGATATATATTTTTTTTTTGATTATCTAGTTTATTATATTTTATATAACATACTTTATATATATATTATATACGTATTGTTTTTATTTTTATATTATTATATATTATAATATATTAATAATATATTATATATGTATTTATATTAATTAATATATGTATTTATATTAATGGATAATATATTCTTTACGCATCTCTAAATATTCTTATATCTCCAGACACTTAGATGGAGAAATATGTGATGGATAAATATGTATCATTATTTATACTATTAATGAATAAGTATGTCGGACCCATATCAATTAATTTGTAGAATAGATATTCATACAAATTACTCATATGCCAGGAACCAGATTTGAACTGGTGACACGAGGATTTTCAGTCCTCTGCTCTACCAGCTGAGCTATCCCGACCATTCAATTCACGACGCATCATCCTCATTTTAATAGATGACTTGGGTCTATGTCAATTAAAAGATGAAAAGTGGATTACAAAGTCTTATTCGGGCCCTGGAGGAATTTCTTGTATCTTCAAAAAAAAAGACTTTCTAACTTTCAGTACAGTACGACTAATGATATCTATTGTTAATCATTTAAATTTGAAATCGGGATTGCTTGCTCAAAGATGTTCATTTGTACGTATATCATAATCATATATATCCCAAGATTTGTGATAATAAACAAATTTCCGCCCAGACCCGTTCAGACTCGTTTGTGAAAGAGTAAAATTCGAATGAATGAGAAACATAGCGAATTTTGAATCGCTAACGAAATGAGAAGATAGGATAAATAATTAGGGAATCAAATAGGGCTTTTTGGGGATAGAGGGACTTGAACCCTCACGATTTCTAAAGTCGACGGATTTTCCTCTTACTATAATTTTCATTGTTGTCGATATTGACATGTAGAATGGGACTCTATCTTTATTCTCGTCCGATTTATCAATTCTTCAAAAGATCTATCAGATTATGATGGAATAAATGATTTGATCAATGAATATTCGATTCTTTTTTTCAAGGAGGAATCGATTCACAACAATTCTTTCATTTTTTATCTAAATATATAAAAATACAGATTCGGGTCGTCAGTAATTATTTGGAGATAGTATTTCAGTACGTATATATAGGTTTATTCTTCATCCTTTCTGAAGTTTCACTGGAAGGATTCCTTTACTAACGCAACGCAGCCAACTCCTTTTGTTAGAACAGCTTCCATTGAGTCTCTGCACCTATCCTTTTTTATTATCGCTTTCTGAACCTTTGTTTTTTCATAAAACAGGATTTGGCTCAGGATTGCCCATTTTTAATTCCAGGGTTTCTCTGAATTTGAAAGTTCTCACTTGGTAGGTTTCCATACCAAGGCTCAATCCAATTAAATTAAGTCCGTAGCGTCTACCAATTTCGCCATACCCCCCCCTTTATGATTAGGATCTCATTATGATGTAACTCTCTTTTTTTTTTTCATTTATATTATGCTGGAAACATTGAATTCATTAGATAATGGTTTCCATTTGGTCCAATCATAAAAGATTCTATCATTTCTGTATCCCCAATTCAATATAGATGAGATGGATATATACCACATAACATATATATATTATACATATTTTTTATTATTCATATCTTCAAATTATACATGCCTCTATTTCCATCATTTTTAGCGTATAATTTGGAATACTTGAACGGTCGATTCTTTTTTTTTTTTTTTTCGTCTGAGTTTTCCTTTTTTCGAATGAAAACAGAGGAATCTTTCATTATTATATGCATTTATATTATATGGATTGCACTTTTCTTTGTCATTTTTTCTTTTCTTAGGGCAGACCCTTTATAACATAAAATAACATAAATAACATAACTAAAAAGAACTGAAAGTCAAATTTATTTTATTATAAATTGATATAAATTGAATTAAATTAATATTCTATTAATTTAAGAATTTGAAATTTCATATTAAATAATATTAAATAAATAATATTAAAATATATTATTAATAATATAATATTAATTAATATATTAATTAATATATTAATATAAATATAATAATATATAAAAATCAATATAATAATATCAATATAATAATATATCAATATAATAATATATCAATATAATAATATATAAAATATATTATTAATAATATAATATTAATTAATATATTATTATAAACTATTATAAATATAATAATATAAAATATAATAATATAATAGAATAAAATATAATAATATAATAGAATAAAATATAATAATATAATAGA